AGCGGACAAATTGGCGTATTACCAAATCACGCCCCCATTGCCACAGCTGTGGATATAGGTCTTTTGAGAATACGCCTCAACGACCAATGGTTAACGGTGGCTTTGATGGGCGGTTTTGCTAGAATAAGTAATAATGAGATCACCATTTTAGGAAATGATGCGGAGATGAGTACTGACATTGATCCGCAAGAAGCTCAACAAGCTCTTGAAATAGCTGAAGCTAACTTGAGTAGAGCTCAGGGCAAGAGACAAGCAATTGAGGCAAATCTGGCTCTCAGACGAGCTAGGACACGAGTAGAGGCTGTCAGTGTTATTTCCTACTAGTAAACAAACAAATACATAAAATAAAAATAAAAAAAGAAGTTCGTTAGAAGTTCTTTATTATACTATACATCACATTTGGCTTCCACCGGTTGAACACAATCAAGTCTAACCTGATTATACAACGAAAAAAAGAAGATGGATAGAAAAACTTATTAGATACCATTGACTCCGGTATCTAATAAGTTCTACCTTACCTACTATTGGATTTGAACCAATGACTCCCGCCGTATGAAAGCAATACTCTAACCACTGAGTTAAGTAGGTTATTTATTATCACAAAAAAAGGACCCATCGCTTCGGGGATTATAGGTGGAATATCATTTCTAAGCAATACCAATCCATTAAAACGGATCAGAGAGCTATCGTGTAGTATCATGGAATACCCATCTTGACAAGAGATTATCCATATGTTAAGATATCTATGACAAGGGCTATAGCTCAGTTAGGTAGAGCACCTCGTTTACACGTGCGCCAATGCTTTTCAAGGGAGCCCATTATGCAATGAACATAATTTCTCTTATTGAGAAAGAGAAATCGATGTCTTACTCCATAGATTCGAGGGAACAAGAGAACAATAGCCTGACAAATATTTGGTTCGGTCCGATTCGGGTTCGAATTCAGGTGCCCAATCAAATGGAACCCACCATTAATTTGATAATTGATAAGGTAAATACCCAGTCCATTCAATGCTAGGCATAATGAGTATAAGGTCCTCAAAAGAAACTCTTTTCGTCCTATGAACTTTAAGGTGTATGAAGTTTCATATTTGACTCTTGCAGCGGAGCGATAGAAATTCCATTTCACTTAGGTTGATCTAGGCCGGAGGCAGACCTAAGTCAAGGTAACCCTTCTTTGAAACACTTTGGTATTGCTCCTGTATCAAAATACAAATAATGAATCAGAGCACATGGAACCATCTCATTATCCTCTTATTTTCCTGTAAAGATAAAATATGGTGGACTAACTGATATTTACATCAGTTGATGAAAGAGCCCAATGCAAAAAAATGCATGTTGGGTCTTTGAAACAGTTCGAATCATTTCGATAATAATCAGTTTGATCTGTTTTACCGAGAAGGTCTACGGTTCGAGTCCGTATAGCCCTAATACATTCTATTTTTGTTTTGTGTAGACATTCTCTATTTTAGTTTCATCTAGTTTTCATTTCCTCTATATTAGATTATAAGTATTTTATGTGGATCATTTACGATTCCGTTGATTCTACCACTTTGTGGTATCTTTCATTATGTAGTGTAGGTTTGCTCTAAAACAAACCTTTTTTGTAGCGAAACCTAAATCATTCGTCGGTTTGACTTTACTAAGTGTTATTGCCGTAACAAAACAAACAAGTAGTTTTGTTCATCCCCAATCGCGATTTTTCTTTAGTACTCGATTCTTTTTATTTCTGAGAGGGCCGGGATAGTACAGATTCCAAGTTTCACATTTTTTTTTGTATAGAAAGATATGAGTTGTTATATGTAAAGGTTCCTCGAACCTCAACGGATTAAATAAATTAAGGAAAATAAAAATTTTCATCTAGGACAAGGAAAAGAAATAAAATGGAATTGTTCGGTGCATTAGATTAGATTATGTTTACTATCGAATCAATAGAAGAAATGAGGATCCTCCACATTTTAATGAAAAGAATACTTTGAGTGGAATATGCTAGAAATCTTTAGCCATTTTACCCATATGACTACTGAAATTGCATTTTTTTTTTAATGAAAAAAAAATGTAAGCGGGGTTCCGTTGTATGAATCTTTAAACAAGACATGCCTTATAGCAAACAAATTCTAAACTATGCGGTTTGATTTGATCAAAAGAAATTCTCGTTTCGCCTAAGAAGTTCCGGATGAATTGAAAATTCCAATCGAATAATTCAGCCTATTCCACCTTAATAGGAGTACATTTATGTTTCTGCTTCACGAATATGATATTTTCTGGGCATTTCTAATAATATCAGGCGTTATTCCTATCTTGGCATTTGTAATTTCCGGAGTTTTAGCTCCGATTAGTGAAGGACCAGAGAAGCTCTCTAGTTATGAATCGGGTATAGAACCCATGGGGGATGCTTGGTTACAATTCCGAATCCGCTATTACATGTTTGCTCTAGTTTTTGTTGTTTTTGATGTTGAAACGGTCTTTCTTTATCCATGGGCAATGAGTTTCGATGTATT